AATTTCGGGGAAGGCAAAAATTTTCACCCTCTCCTTATACTTATGTATATAGAAAAAATTTTCTCTATATAGAGTCTTGCATCCTTCTATAATTTACCGATAATCGTCATTATTACTAATAAACCCTGTTGGATCATTCATATAGTTTATGTAGAAAGCTAAAAAAACGAAGCCCATTTAGTTAGTTCTATCCTCTTTGCACTTATTCGATACTCAATTATTATATATATATATTCACTTATATTAGAGTCTAATTTATTCCAAATAGAATTATTTTATTCTAAAATACCTTATATAACAATTATAACAATATATAACAGGTACAAATCTTAAATCGAGGTATCCAGTCTATGACAACTCTCAACAACTTACCCTCTATTTTTGTGCCCTTAGTGGGCCTAGTTTTTCCGGCAATGGCAATGGTTTCTTTATTTCTTCATATTCAAAAAAACAAGATTTTTTAGATCCGACGGGATGAAATCTCATTTTTTTCAAGACTTAGATTTAGATCATACCACGGATATCTATTTAGTATAATATGATCTAAGGTGTGGCTTCCTCCGAAGACTCCTAAAGATTCACATTAGAATAAGGCTAGTTGATGAGAGTTCCTTCGGAAACAAAAAAAAGAGTAAAGTCAAATTTATTTTGTTTATTCTTTCACTTCCAATAAAATACAACTGGATCTAGTATGAGTTGGCGATCAGAACAGATATGGATAGAACTTATAACAGGGTCTCGAAAAATAAGTAATTTTGCTTGGGCCTGTATCCTTTTTTTAGGTTCAGTAGGATTTTTATTGGTTGGAACTTCCAGTTATCTTGGTAGGAATTTGATAGCTTTATTTCCATATCAGCAAATCTCTTTTTTTCCACAAGGGATCGTGATGTCTTTCTATGGTATCGCAGGTCTCTTTATTAGTTCCTATTTGTGGTGCACAATTGCGTGGAATGTGGGTAGTGGTTATGATCGATTCGATAGAAAGGGGGGGATAGTGTGTATTTTTCGTTGGGGATTTCCTGGAAAGAATCGTCGCATTTTCCTCCGATTCCTTATGAAAGATATTCAGTCCATAAAAATAGAAGTTAAAGAGGGTATTTCTGCCCGCCGTGTTCTTTATATGGAAATCCGCGGCCAGGGGGACATTCCCTTGACTCGTACTGATGAGAATTTGACTCCACGCGAAATTGAACAAAAAGCTGCGGAATTGGCCTATTTCTTGCGCGTACCAATTGAAATCTTTTGAAAAATAAACTAACTAAATGTTTTCTCATCAAAAGGAAAAAGCTTTTGAATCTTCTTTTTTTATAATATAAGAGGACTCATTGTAGCCAAACCGGATCAGAGATATATTATATAGAACAGCCATAAAACAAAACTGCTTTGTCCGCAAAAAAGTTTTATGCGTAATATGGAACTCCGCGCAACTTAATTCAGTACCAAAAAAAGTAAAAATTACCGGAATTCCGTCTTGTTTTGCCATTTTTTTTTGATGATGACACTTTTTTCATAATTTTTTCAACTGGTCTTGGGCTCAGGGGGTTTATTTCGTCTTGAAATGGGATTGGCTAATTTTAATTCGCTCGTTCGGGTATCCATCGTAAGGGGGAAAGGATTTCAAAGTTAACTAATTAAGATATCTGAAAAAAAAAAATGAGTATTTCCTTATTCAAATTCGAAACAGTCTTATTCTATTTATGTATTCTTTGTAGGATCAGAGGCTAAACCCTGAATCACAAAAAAGGGAGGGGGGATTCATATCTTGTAATAGAACTCACGCTTGATCGAAAGAGTCGATCACATAGAATCGATGAATAGGGTGGGTTCATTAATAATTCAAAGATGAAAAAAATGTCAAAAAAGAAAGAATTGACTCCCCTTATATATCTTGCATCTATAGTATTTTTACCCTGGTTGATCTCTCTTTTATTTCAAAAAAGTATGGAATCTTGGATTACAAATTGGTGGAATACTAGGAAATATGCAATTTTTTTGAATCATATTCAAGAAAAGAGTATTCTAGAAAAATTCATAGAATTAAAAGAACTTTTCTTGTTGGAAGAAATGATAAAGGAATTTTCGGAGACACATCCTCAAAAATGGAGTATAGGGATACAAAAAGAAACAATCCAATTGATCAAGATGCATAATGAGAATCGTATTCATACGATTTTACACTTCTCGACAAATCTAACCTATTTTGTTATTCTAAGTGGTTATTCTCTTCTGGGTAATAAAGAACTTATTCTTTTTAACTCTTGGGTTCAGGAATTCTTATATAACTTAAGTGACACACTCAAAGCTTTTTCTATTCTTTTATTAACCGATTTATGTATCGGATTCCATTCACCCCACGGTTGGGAACTTCTGCTTAGCTTTGTGTACAAAGATTTTGGGTTTGCTTATAATGATCAAATTATATCTGGTCTTGTTTCCACTTTTCCAGTCATTATAGATACAATTTTCAAATATTGGATTTTCCGGTATTTAAATCGTATAT